CTTGAAGTACTATTTCCGCATCCCCCTGACCAAATCCACCCACATTAGGATTACTCGTTAATGGTTGATCGAGTTTAATGGATTCGCCCTCTGAAACAAGAAGTTCTAGGCCTCGAGGGATAATATCAATCACTTCGCGTCCATTTGATGCATCCACTATGGTTATTTCGTATCCCCCTTTTTCTTTTCGTAAAATTTTACTTATTATCCCTCCTGCCGTAGCATTATAAACTGTATTGTTACTTTTGCTACCATCAGGATAAATCTGACCCCTTCCCCTGTTTCCACCTACATATATAGGATATTTTAAGAAGTGAACATCTTTATTAGTAGCAGGGTCCGGAGCAAGAATAGGAAAGGTTATTTCACTATATTTTTGACCAGGAACAGGACCTATCACAAGAATATTTTTTTTATTGGGGCGATAATTCTGAAAAGCCAGATTTCCTATCTTTTCTTTCATCTCGGGTGAAATACGATCGGGGGGGGCTAATTCAAACCCCTCCGGTAAAATAAGAACAGCTCCCACATTCAAAGCTCCTTTTTTACCATTAGCTAGAACTTGTTTTAGTTGCATATCATAAGGAATTTTAATAACTGCTTCAAATACAGTATCAGGAAGTACCGTTTGTGGAACCTCAATATCCACGGGCTTATTAGCTAAATGGCAATTGGCACATACAATACGCCCAGTTGCCTCTCGTGGATTTTCATAATTCTGCTGGGCAAAAATCGGATATGCACTTGAAATGGATGCCCAAGTTATTATATATATCATGAGTGAGACAGATATGGAGCGAGTAATCTCTTCCCTTATCCAAGAAAAGGTATTTCTAGTTTGCATGGTCCAATCATTTATCCCGAAAATTTCTACAATAAAGTTAGCTAGGTCGATAATATACTTCCCTAGCCACAATTCTGCTATTTACATTTACTGAAAAAAATCAAATTTTTTTTGTTGAAATATACAAGGAATCCCTCATGGGTAAAAAGAGTAAAGTAAATACGACTTTGATTTTGTTATGATGTATAAGGTACGAAAGATTAAAATTGGATCAGTGAATCTTTTTTTAGTCGTTTATTGCATGATAAATCACTACAAGTGACGGAGATACACGATTTAAATAACGAAAAATCCAATATTTAAAAATTGTATCAAGAATGACTGGAAAGGTAGAAACTAGACCAGATAAAATTTGCTCATAATGAGCAAACCCAAAATCTTTGTAAATATAACCAATCATTAGTTCCCAACCGTGAGGCGAATGGAATCCGATACATAAATCAGTTAATAAAAGAATCGAAAAAGCTTTAATTGTATCACTTAAATTATATAGGAATTCTTGAACCCACGAATTCAGAATAAAAAGCTTTTCCTTACCCCAAAAGGAATAACCACTTAGAATAACGAAAGATATTAGATTTGTCGAGAAGTGCAAGATTGTATGGATACGATACTCATTGTGTATCTTGATGAATTGGATCGTTTCTTTGTGGATTCCTAGACGAAATTGTTGTAAATCGGTTTCTGGGTATTCCTTTATCATTTCATCGAGCTGGAATAGTTCTTCTAATTGTATGAATTTTTCTAGAACACTTTTTTCTTGAATATCATTCAAAAAAGTTTCGCATTGTCTAGTATTCCACCAATTAGTAATCCAAGTTTTCAAACTTTTATTACAGCAGAGAGAGATCAACCAGGGCAAAAAGACTATAGATGTAAAATAAAAAAAAGGAATCAATGCTTTCTTTTTTGCCATTTTGAATCTGTGAATTGTTAATGAACCTACCTCATTTGTTGATTCTATTAGATCTAATATTTCTATCGAGCATGAGTTTCTATTCTAATTCGAATAGAATATAGTGAGCCTATGAATCCATTTTCTCTTTTGCTGTTGATTCAATACTGAGTCTTTGCTTTGAATCTAGAAAGAATACAGAAATAGACTCAGAATACACTTCCAACTTGAATCAAGAAAAAATGGGGTTTCCGGGATGTTATTCCCCCTTTTTTCGATCAATACTAATTTCGAAACGAAGAAACTCCTTTTCTTTTCTATCAAATATATCAAAAAAACGAGCATAAAAGAATAGATGAATATTCAATTGAAAAAAAAAAGAAAGAAATTCTTTCGTTTTTTCTTCCTACTGCCAAAGCATTTAGTCTTTTAAAATTAATTCATTTCAAAATACTTCAATTGGTACACGCAAGAAGTAAGCCAATTCAGCAGCTTTTTGCTCAATTTCTCGTGTAGTAAAATTCTCATCAGTACGAATTAAAGGAATAGCCCCTTGACCTCGAATTTCCATATAAAGGACACGTCGAGCAGAAACACCCTCTTTAACTTCTATTCTGATGGACTGAATATCTTTCATAAAGAATCGTAAAAAGATGCGACGACTTTTTCCAGGAAATCCCCAACGAAAAATACGCACTATTCCTTCTTTTCGGTCGAAAAGATCATAACCACTACCCACATTCCACAAAATAGTGCACCACAAATAGCAACTAATAAAGAGACCTGCGATCCCATAGAAAGACATCACAATCCCTTGTGGAAAAAAAATGATTTGCTGGGACGGAAATAACGATATAACATTTCTACCAAGATAACTGGAAGTTCCAACCAATAAGAATCCTAATGAACCTAAAAATAGGATAAAGGCCCAGCAGAAATTACTTGTTTTTCGAGACCCCGTTATAAATTCTATCCATATAGATTCTGATCGCCAACTCATATATATTAGATCCAGTTATACAATTTTTTGGAATTGAGAAAATATGACTTTCCTTTTTTTTTTCAAAGTAACTCTCAAAAACTCTTTTTTTGTGAACCTTTACCTTAGGAGTAATTCATAGAATTGTTTATATCTAAAAAAAGAAAATCTCCTTCCTTTATATGATCCCCTATAGTTATATACATACAAATAAATAGATTGACTGGAATTTCAGACATCGGCCCGACGAGGATCCATTTTTCAAAAGAGCGCAAATTTTTTTACGTTTACACATGCATAAGAGCTTTTTTTATTTATGTTTGTAGGAATCTATGTGTTATACAATATTCTACCAAATGGGTCTTATCGAATCGAAGTTTTTAAAATAAAAAAGGGGTGATATGATTAGGTCTCAGCCGATCTAAAAAATCTTATTTTTTTGAATATGAAGAAATAAAGAAGCCATTGCAATTGCCGGAAAGACTAGGCCTACTAAAGGCACAAAAATAGAGGGTAAGTTATTGAAAGTTGTCATAAAATGGGTACCTCAATTTAATATTTGTACCTGTTATTGTTATATTCTGAATTCTAAAGATATCTTAGAATATCTTGTATTTTTATTATTTCTATTATATCTATTATATAATTATACTAAGTATCTTTAAGTAAATATATATCTAATACTAATATACAACCTAATAGAAATATATAGAATAGAACCTAATAGAAATAGAATAAAAAAATAGGTACAAGAAACGCCAAACTAAATAAATGGACTTATTCATCTTTCAAAATCAACTATCAACTAGATGTATCATAATCCCCTTGTTAGATTTATTATTCTTTTTGTCTTATATCTTATAAAATATAGTCATTAATAAAGAAAAATTTTTATTCCATTACAAATTTCTACAAAATTGATTAGAATCTGATCCAACAACAGGGAATTTTCGGGAAATGCAAAAAGATGGAAGACTCTCTATAGATCTGCATCTATCTCTATTTGAATTATCTATACATATGCAAGCAAGGGAGGAAAATGAACTTTTTTTTGTTTGTCTAGTCTAATTTGAACTTCCCCAAAACAAAAATTCACTTTTTATCTTGTTGATAGAGATTTACTGAGTAGTAAACAAGAATATCGATAAAAAAAATGATTTGAAAGAAAAATGAATTTTTAAGGGTTTTCGTTTAATTCTGATAAACTAACCGTTCTATTTTATTTAATTTTTGTTCAACGGAAAAAAAGCATGGAGCTGAAATAACTCGCTCAGAACACCTTTTAAAAGATTACGTGGTACAATTGCATCCAATAAGCCCTTACGTAATAAAGATTCAGCCGCTTGTGAACCTTCAGGCACGGCTTTTTTCAATGTTTGTTCAATTACTCTTTTACCCGCAAATGCAATATAGGCATAGGGTTCGGCAATAATGATATCCCCCAACATACCAAAACTAGCTGTCACTCCACCGGTAGTAGGAGATGTAAGAATTGATATATAGAATAACTTTTTACTTGATTGATAATCACATAAAACCGAAGAAATTTTAGCCATTTGCATCAAACTTAAACTTCCTTCTTGCATTCGTGCTCCTCCGGAAGAACACACTAAAATAAGAGGTAAACATTGATTGGTAGCATACTCGATCAAACGAGTTATTTTTTCGCCTACTACGGATCCCATACTACCCCCCATAAACCGAAAATCCATAACCCCAAGGGCTACCGGAATACCGTTTAGTTGACCTGTACCTGTTTGAACAGCGTCAGTCAATCCTGTAGTTTTTTGAGCAGAGTCAATACGGTTTTTATAAGGTTCCTCCTTCGAATGAAATTTAATGGGATCCGCAGAGACCATGTCTTCATCCATAGGATTCCAAGTACCCGGATCAATCGAAAGCTCGATTCTCTCTGAACTACTCATTTTCAAATAATGTCCACATTGTTCACAAACATTCATTTTGACTTTCTTATACATTAATCCATAACAATTGTCGCATTGAATCCACAATTGATTGTAGTTTTGAGTTATATCAAAATCCTTAGAACTTATTAAATTACTACGATTCCTATTAGTTCTTATCTTGTAATTTTTGCTTTCACGAATCTTTCCACTTTCACTACAAATGAAATTATAAATGTAACTTTCATTGGAATTATTACTATCGCTTAAAAAGTTACTATCAATACAGATGTAAGAACGAAAATAAGAATCAATGCAACTATTAATGTGATTAGTACAATTATATTTAGTATCCTTAATGTAAGGATCATAGTGCAG